ATTAAAATTACCTTCTGGGGAGGTCCGTTTGATATCCAAAAACTGCTCAGCAACAGTTGGACAAGTGGGGAATGTTAGGGTGAACCAGAAAAGTTTGGGTAGAGCCGGATCTAAGCGTTGGCTAGGTAAGCGTCCTGTAGTAAGGGGAGTAGTTATGAACCCTGTAGACCATCCCCACGGGGGTGGTGAAGGGAGGGCCCCAATTGGTAGAAAAAAACCCACAACCCCTTGGGGTTATCCTGCACTTGGAAAAAGAAGTCGAAAACGGAATAAATATAGTGATAATTTGATTCTTCGTCGCCGTAGTAAATAGGAGAGAAAATTCTATTTCTTTCTTCGTCTTTACAAAAGAAAAAAATATAGGAGTAAGTTGTGACACATTCATTCAAAAAAAATCCTTTTGTAGCAAATCATTTACTAAGAAAAATGGATAAGCTTAACACAAAAGAAGAAAAAGAAATAATAATAACTTGGTCCCGGGCATCTACCATTATACCCACAATGGTCGGTCATACTATTGCTATCCATAATGGAAAGGAGCATCTGCCTATTTATATCACAGATCGTATGGTAGGCCACAAATTGGGAGAGTTTGCACCTACTTTAAATTTCCGAGGACACGCGAAAAGCGATAATAGATCGCGTCGTTAAGAAATGTTAATAAAAATTTAGATTAATAAAAATAGATTAGATATATCTATCTACATGCTTATCATTCATTAGTAGGAGGCAAACTTTATGTTCGAGAAGAAACAAACAGACGTATATGCTTTAGGTCAACATATAGCTATGTCTGCTCACAAAGCGCGAAGAGTAATTGATCAAATTCGTGGACGTTCCTACGAAGAAACACTTATGATACTAGAACTCATGCCTTATCGAGCATGTTATCCAATTTTTAAATTGGTTTATTCTGCAGCAGCAAATGCTAGTTACATTCTGGGTTCCAATGAAGCAAATTTAATCATTAGTAAAGCTGAAGTCAACGAGGGTACTCCCGTGAAGAAATTAAAACCTCGAGCTCGAGGACGTAGTTATCCGATAAAAAGACCTACCTGCCATATAACTATTATAGTGAAAGATACGTCCTTACCTGAATATGTAAGGAAAAACTTTCTTGAATGGTCAAAAAAACCTAAATGGAAAAATAAGTATACAGATGTGATGTATCATGATATGTATAGTAATGGGGGAGTATGGGACAAAAAATAAATCCACTTGGTTTCAGACTTGGTACAACTCAAAGTCATCATTCCCTTTGGTTTGCGCAACCAAAAAATTATTCTGAAGGTCTACAAGAAGATCAAAAAATAAGAAATTCTATCAAAAATTATATACAAAAAAATATGAGAATAGCTTCCGGCGTCGAGGGAATTGGACGTATAGAGATTCAAAAAAGTATCGATCTGATACAGGTCATAATCTATATGGGATTCTCAAAGTTATTAATAAAAAGTCAGACGCGAGAAATCGAAAAATTAAAGAGGAATTTACAAGAAGAATTACAGATGAATTTACAAAAAGAATTTCATTGGGTGAACCGAAAACTTAATATTGCTATCACAGAAATTGAAAAACCTTATGGAAACCCTAATATTCTGGCAGAATTTATAGCCAACCAATTAAAGAATAGAGTTTCAGTTCGCAAAGCAATGAAAAAGGTTATTGAATTAACTGAAAAAGAAGGTACAAAAGGAATTCAAGTACAAATAGCAGGGCGTATCAATGGAAAAGAAATTGCACGTGTCGTATGGATCAGAGAAGGTAGGGTTCCTCTACAAACCATTCGAGCTAAAATTGATTATTGCTCCTATACAGTTCGAACTATCCATGGGGTATTAGGCATCAAAATTTGGATATTTATAGACGGGGAATAATAAACCTTTCCCTACCTTTCTCTTCTATCCATCGCTGGAACAAAATAAGTTCCTTCCTTCTTTTTCTGTTCAATCAAAACCAAAACGAACAATTCTCATTCTTAATTCTTCTTAATTCTATAGGGTTGAATAAAAATTCAATTGATGATTTGATATAATTGCTATGCTTAGTGTGTGACTCGTTGGGTTTTTTAGGATTAGGGTGAAAAAAAGACCAACCCCTTACTTTAGTCTAAACTAATAACTATAGAACTAATAACCAACTCATCACTTCACATTATCTGGATCCAAAGAGCCAGTCAAGATATGATATATTGGTCATATGATTGTAGCAACTGATTCATTTTTTTGCATAAACAAAAGAAAAATCAATTTGATTCTAAGTCGTAAAGCGAAATAGAGAAGAAGGGTGTGGATAAAGGGAAGGGTGAGAGAAAGAAATAAAAAGACTATCAATGATATATAATTCCAATATAAATAATATGTAAGGTCTATGAGTCATCTCATAAAAGGCAATGTAATAAAGCATCAATACTGATTCATCTATAATGAAATGAATCGGCTTATCGAAAAAAAATCAAGAGCTTCGGGCCAATAAAGACTGAGAGGGTTGACTCAAGAACAAATTTTATTATGAGCTCCATTGTAGAATTAAGACCTAACCATTAAGAAAGAAGCGATGGGAACGATGGAACCTGTGAATCCAAAAGATTCTATTGAAAACGAATTCGAATGATTCATTGATCGGGATGGCGAAACGAACCAGAGACCGATTCATCTATTCGGAAAAGTCATAAGCTAACCCTACAAATGAAATAGCGATTGAAAGAGTCAATATTCGCCCGCGAAAACTGGATTTTGTTGATTTGCAAAATTTGGGTCAATCAAATAGGATAAGGGGCAAAACAAAGTAAAGAGTCATTATAACATTCTAATATAAAAAGTAATACAATATTATCTATAAATAAAAAAATTTAGAAATAATTATTAATATGTTTAGTTATCTATCCAAACAAGATATACAAATGACTAATAGATTTGATCTAGATTAGGTAAAATACATGATTCGCCGTATTACTCATTAAATACATGTATATCTTAAATTCAAGGTATATCTTAATTGAAATGAAAGATTTGTGAATCCTTTCTATTCTATTCGCGAGGAGCTGGATGAGAAGAAACTCTCACGTCCGGTTCTGTAGTAGAGATGGAATTCAGAACCAACCATCAACTATAACCCTAAAAGAACTAGATTCCGTAAACAACATAGAGGAAGAATGAAGGGAATATCTTATCGAGGTAATCACATTTGTTTCGGTAAATATGCTCTTCAGGCACTTGAACCCACTTGGATCACATCGAGACAAATAGAAGCAGGTCGACGAGCAATGACACGAAATGCACGTCGTGGTGGAAAAATATGGGTACGTATATTTCCAGACAAACCGGTTACAGTAAGATCCGCAGAAACACGTATGGGTTCGGGGAAAGGATCCCCCGAATATTGGGTAGCTGTTGTTAAACCGGGCCGCATACTTTATGAAATGGGTGGAGTAACAGAAAATATAGCCAGAAAGGCTATTTCAATAGCAGCGTCCAAAATGCCTATACGGGCTCAATTCATTATTTCGGGATAAAAATGAAAAATAGACTGAAAGGAAATAGGTGAATAGCTGTCTTGGGGATTCAAAAAAAAATAGCAAGTGCAGGTTTCTTTTTTTGGACAAACAATATTTCTTTTTTTTTTCTTCGCCTTTTGCCTTGAAAGAACAGATTCAAAAAAAAATGATATGATTCAACCTCAGACCTATTTGAATGTAGCGGATAACAGCGGGGCTCGAGAATTGATGTGTATTCGAATCATAGGAGCTAGCAATCGCCGATATGCTCATATCGGTGACGTTATTGTTGCTGTGATTAAAGAAGCAGTGCCAAAGATGCCCCTAGAAAGATCAGAAGTGGTCAGAGCTGTAATTGTACGTACTTGTAAAGAACTCAAACGTGACAGCGGTATGATAATACGATATGATGACAATGCTGCAGTCCTCATTGATCAAGAAGGAAATCCAAAAGGAACTCGGGTTTTTGGTGCGATTGCCGGGGAGTTGAGACAGTTAAATTTTACTAAAATAGTTTCATTAGCTCCCGAGGTATTATAAAACGAGACCATGATATGGTTATAGTAGGGTATTTGAAAGAAATAGATTCAGAAATAGATTCAGATTCATTAGTAGATTGTGTCTCACGCATATACCTTTAATCATTCATATTTATCAAAAAAAAAAAAACAAGAAAAACATGTTGATTATATCCAAATTTTGAGGAAAAAAAAATTAATTCATCATGGGTAGGGATACTATTGCTGACATAATAACCTCTATAAGAAATGCTGATATGGATAGAAAAAGAGTGGTTCGAATAGCATCTACCAATATCACTGAAAATATTATTAAAATACTTTTACGAGAAGGTTTTATCGAAAATGCGAGAAAACATCGAGAAAACAACAAATCTTTTTTGGTTTTAACCCTACGACATAGGAGGAATAGGAAAAAGCCTTATAGAAAGAGAAACGTTTTAAATTTAAAACGGATCAGTCGACCCGGTCTACGAATCTATTCTAACTATCAACGAATTCCTAGAATTTTAGGCGGGATGGGGGTTGTAATTCTTTCTACTTCTCGAGGTATAATGACAGACCGAGAGGCTCGACTAGAAAGAATCGGCGGAGAAATTTTGTGTTATATATGGTAATCCTTGTAATATCCGAATTGGATTTGAGACTTCCTATTTATGAAAAAAAAAGGGGGGCGGGTTGTCAAATATCGCCCCTCCCCTATTTATTAAATAATATCGCCCCTCCCCTATTTGTTAATACCCCAAGGAGGAGAAAATGATTCAAAAAGAACCAAAAGATATTCATGAGGGTTTAATTACGGAATCACTTCCCAATGGTATGTTCCGAGTTCATTTAGATAATGGAGATCTGATTATAGGTTATATTTCAGGAAAGATCCGACGTAGTTTTATACGGATACTTCCAGGCGATAGAGTCCAAGTTGAAGTAAGTCGTTATGATTCAACCAGAGGGCGTATAATTTATCGGCTTCGCAACAAGGACTC